TTTATACTGGAACAAATGGTTATCTGGATGGATTAGAAATTGGACAAGTAAGAAAATTTCTCGTTCAGCTACGCACTTATTTAAAAACGAATAAACCTCAGTTCCACGAAATAATAGCCTCTACCAAGACATTAACCGCTGAAGCAGAAAGCTTTTTGAAAGAAGGTATTCAAGAGCAACTAGAACGTTTTCTACTTCAGGAGAAATTATAAAAAAAATAAAATAAATGGATCCTTCTTTTTTTTTCTTTAGTTAATTTTATTCTTTAATTAAATTTTAAAGAAATTCGAAAAATAGAAGTATATTTAAGTTAAGTATATATAATAGAAAGAAGTATATAACTAATATCTGTTTAATATTAAATCTTAAAGCATTCAGAATTTCTTTCTTATTCTATTTCTTTCTTATCTTTTTTCTAAATAGAATAAAAAAATATTCTATATAATATATAGAAATGGAAATAATAGATAAATATCAATATATTTATATCTATATTGATATTGCGTCCAATAGGATTTGAACCTATACCAAAGGTTTAGAAGACCTATGTCCTATCCATTAGACAATGGACGCTTTTCGCTTTTTTTGACTTCCCAATTGTTAAAAAAAAGAATGTGCGAAATTTTTTTAGCAATTGTGTATTGAAGTTAATTCAATACACAATTGCTATTAGATAATTCTAATAGAGAAAATTGTCTCTAATAAAAATAAAAAAATAAAAAAAAAGCAATTTAGAATTTAGAGCGGGTAGCGGGAATCGAACCCGCATCGTTAGCTTGGAAGGCTAAGGGTTTTAGTCGACGCCAATTGATCAGTTTTATATTTTTAACGTCTCTAATTCAAAACCGAACATGAAACTTTGGTTTCATTCGGCTCCTTTATGATGGATGGAGAAATTCCCAAATAAAATAAGATGGGAACAAAATAAAAATCAAAATTCGACCCATAACATCTATGTTAGCTTTTTTTCCGTCTGGATGCTTTCACAGAAAATTTTGCTTTATAGATGATCCTTCTAGAAGATAGAAAAGGCGAACTCGAACAATCTTTCTAGTTACTTCGTTCTTTATTTCTATTTAACGGAATCCTTAGGAAAAGTATTTTGTTTCCACCGAGCTAAAACAATATAATATGTCGATGTCTTTAGTAAACCAAAGTTCTCGTTTAATAGCTATTTTGCTTCAATTTTTTTCTATATCAAACAAAAAATAGAACTGAAGATTTAGTTACGATTAGAAAGAAACTTTTTTGCTTTATCCATGGATCCTCTTGTTATACTTATTGAATTGTAAATAGTCATCCAATTCAAAAATTATGTTTCGGAATTTCATAATCCAAATTGAGAATTAATTAGAGTCTTTGGATACAAATTACGAGAATCTATAATCTTCCTTGAATCTTTCATTGAAAGGTAAAGGACTAAATCCTTTTAAGAAATAAAGTTTTTGATCGGAAGATTAATCAAACCGAGAGACCCTTTAACTATTAAAGGGGTTAAAGGAACGAATCACACTTTTACCACTAAACTATACCCGCTACAATGCAATTATTGCATATAAATTGACCTTTTGTCGAACAAAGTAATCGGGAAAAAAAAATATGAAAAAAAAATTAGAAAATTATAGCGTAGACTTAAGAAAATTAGTCAAAGTGGGATTCCTTTTTTTTTTTATTTTAGATCTTTTTTGTCTAAAAATCCATCGGATGGGTCTTTTTAACTTTAACAAAAAAAGGCCCGGCTGGGGACTGACCAGGCCAGGCTATTAAAATAAAAAAGATCTTTTATTTGTGTTTGGACGAGACAAAATAAAAAAAGGATTCTCTAGATTCTCTATTTGTATTCTTGTGATTTTATTTATTTCTCTTTCGAGTTCGAGCCTTTTCTTTATCTAATCTTTATCTACATTTTTTATGTAATATAGAATTACTTAGAAAGTTCTTTATATAATAGTAAATAGTAATATATATATATTATATATATATATAAATATCTGATAAATATATAATAAAAAAGAAATTATATATATTATATATATATAAATATAATAAAATTAATAAAATATAGAAAATGAAAAAATATATATTAAAGTAATATAAAGAATAATCTAAAAAAAAAAAAAAAGAAAAGTTTTTTAAGAATAAAGTGGAGAAGGTTTTTTAAGCCCTTTTTTGTCTAATGGAACCTAATAAGTATCCCTTTTCGATTAGGAGAGATGGCTGAGTGGATTAAAGCGTTGGATTGCTAATCCATTGTACGAGTTAATCGTACCGAGGGTTCGAATCCCTCTCTTTCCCTTCCGTTTTTTGATGATGTGAAATAGATAAAATCCTAATAAAATTTTCGCATTTCCACTAATTCAATAAAGTAATAAAAAACCTGTCGTTTTTATTCTTCACGTCCCGGATTACGTCCTGGATCATTAGATAGGAATCCAAATATGAAGAGAGAAACAAAGAATATAACTACAGTGTATACAAAAAGTTTGAGAGTAAGCATTACACAATCTCCAAGATCTTACTTTTTTTTTCAAAAAAAAAGAGAATAGATTCTCTATTTTTATACTAAATATCTAGATATTTTTTTGTGAACTCGAATCTAATTAGGTTCTTTCATTTAGGGAAAAGAGGATAAAACTGAGCAAATTGAATGATCCAGGTTTAGTATGGCTACCAAAAAAATTCAATGTTTGAATTGAGAGTTCGTTCCTACGTCAAGATTTTTTGATCTTTTGAATTGTTGGAAGAATCAAAACCGTGAATTTTTCTAAGACAGTATTAAGAATTTCATCGAAAACTTACAGCTGCTTGCCAAACAAAGGCTAAGAGAAGAAAGAAAAGAGGTATTACGGGCATAATATCTACGATTGGATTCAAAAAGGCGTAGGCCTCCGGCAATTTGGCGACTAAAAAAGTGCTTGAAAAAAGGGCAGAATTAAAACAAATACAGATCAAATTAAATATATTAAGCATAACAAAAATTGGTGTTCTTGTGGATAATTTAATTTTGATTGAGTTATTAATATATTTTTTATATAAGGAAAAAAATAAAGAAAAATAGTCTAAAAAGACTTTGTTGAACTTACTCAATCAAAAATCCTTTCATTCTCTTATGAGAATGAAAGAAATAATATTTTCATACAATATCTTAATTGAATTCTATGTAATGATCAATAAAGTAAGTTTGATTTGCTATCTACACGTGTCAAAACTATAGCACCAATGTAATCTATATTTAATTTGGGCTTAAATTGAATTGACGAACAACCAATAGCAATATTACTCTTTTAGTAGTCTTGAATAAAAATCAAAATGGGGCGTAGCCAAGCGGTAAGGCAACGGGTTTTGGTCCCGCTATTCGGAGGTTCGAATCCTTCCGTCCCAGAGTCCAGTCATTACGGAATCAATCTTCTATTGCCTTTGTACACCATCTTTCTCTTTCTGTTTAAAAATCCAATATTTTTTAAGAATAAAATATTGAAATGAAAAGAAGAATCAACTTATTTTTCATCAGTTCAACCGAATTCACAAAAAATCTATTTGCTTTTTTTTTATTTGTGTGTGATGTAGGTAAGTAAGGTAGAACCGTAGATTCTAAGAGTTTTAATAAAAATATATATATATAAATATAGATTTCTATTCAAATTTCGATTTGACATAGATACAATCTAATATGGGATTCATTTGACTTCTGACTGAACCTTTTACGCGTAGATTCACTATTCCATTCATAGAGAAAGAAAAAGTATAGATTATTATGACTGAACTATGACTATTCATGATTCCATAATTGAATCAATTACACAAACTAGAGGGATGTTATGGTAAAACTTCGTTTAAAACGATGTGGTAGAAAGCAACGTGCGACTTGAATTGAAGGACATAATCTGCTGTGGATGTTTTGATCCGCCACCTTTTATATTAGGAATATAGGTGCTCTTGGCTCGACATTTTGTGTTCTATTTTACTTTCTATTTTACTAGAGTCCTACACTTTTTTTGAATATAAAAAAGAGTACAGGATGGAGCTCGAGGAGAATAGAAAGTTTTTATTCCTTTCGCAGGAGTAAGGATCTAGGGTTAGTGCGAATTAATAAGTTGGAACAACTTCGTAAGTCTTTTTATTTTTATATTGAAAAAAAAGCCCTTTCAAGTAATTTTACAAAACAAAAGGAAATTTTCTTAAAATTGTAAAATTCTTTGAATCAAAAGTCTATCATGCGTGAATCAAGCGTTTGTATGATTCTTTGATAGAAAGAAAAGAACTCATAAATAAAATAAGGGGCTTGTTGCTGCCCTTTTTTAATAAAACGATTCAAGATCACCGAAGTCATGTCTAAACCCAAAGATTCACAGTAAGGATAAAGAATCCTGAAACAAGGAAATCCAATTTTCAATTGTTTGAACAACTAGATCAGAATGAAGAATCAATTTTGATTCTAAAAAAAAAAATGAGACAAACAAAAAAAGGGTTAGAGACTACTCAATAAAAAGAGTACTTAAGGATTCTCTGTTGAGATATTTGAGAGTTATTTAACTTGAGTTACGAGAGTACGAATGTTACGAATGTTTTTTATGAAAAAAGATATTTACGGTTTCAATACTGGCTAATTGATTTAATGTTTTTATTAATCTATTTAATATTTGAATTTTATACAGAGAGTTAACTTCTACTCATTGCATTTTTTTCTCGAGCCGTACGAGGTCAAAGCCTCTTATACGTTTCTAGGGGGGGTATTATTCATATACATCTATCCCAATGAGCCGTTTATCGAATCGTTGCAATTGATGTTCGATCCCGAAGAGAAGGAAGAGATCTTCGGAAGGTGGGTTTTTATGATCCGATAACTAATCAAACTTATTTAAATCTTCCTGCTATTCTCGATTTCCTTAAAAAGGGCGCTCAACCAACAAGAACAGTTCATGATATTTCAAAGAAGGCAGGGATTTTTACGGAATTAAGTCTTACTAAAACGAAATTGAATTAATGAAATATAAAAAAGA